AATTAATTTATAAAAAATTTAAATATTAATCTAATTATAGAATAAAAAAACAAAAAAAAAATAGATAATGGTAAAAAAATTTTTCAATTTAAATATATTAATTTATCATAACGAAAACGTGGTAAAGAACCACGAACTCAAATAAAAAAAAAACAAATTATACTGATTTTAAAATAAAAAATTAAATTGAAAAAATTTCCTCTAAATATTAAGACAACAGTTAATATTGATATAAAAATAATTCTACAATATTCAGCTAAGAAAATATAGGCAAATAATACAGAAGAAAATTCAATATTAAATCCAGAAACTAATTCTGATTCACCTTCAGCAAAATCAAAAGGAGTTCGATTTGTTTCTGCAAAACAAGAAATAATTCATATTAATCTAATAGGAATTATAAATAAAAAAAATCAATAATATTGAAAAATATAAAATTCATATAATCTTAAACCATTAACTATTAAAAAAAATGATAATATAATTAATGATAACCTAATTTCATATGAAATTATTTGAGCAATTGTTCGAAGTCTACCTAGTATTGAATAATTTGAATTAGATGATCAACTCCTTAAAATTACAGTGTATACTCTTATAGTAGATAAACAAAAGAATATAATAAATCCAATATTAAAAAATATATAAGTAAAAAAATATGGTAATAAAATTCAAATTAAAATACTTAATAATAAATTTATTATAGGTATAAAAAAAAAAATAATTAAATTAGATGTGGATGGTATTATAATTTCTTTTCTAAATAATTTAATACCATCTGAAAAAGGTTGTAAAATTCCAATAAATCCTACTTTATTAGGACCTTTACGATATTGAATATATCTTAATACCTTTCGTTCCAATAAAGTAAAAAAAGCAACTCTTAATAAAATTAAAATAATAAAAATAAAAATAACTATAATAAAAATCATTTATTTCCTTACTATATAAAATTTTCTTTAATTGTTTTTTTTTATTTATAGGGTAGCTTTTTAGTTACACTTTTGAAAAATAAAAATCTACCATTTTCCTAATAAATGTAAAATTTTTAGAATTTTTTTTTCCTTACTATATAAAATTTTCTTTAATTGTTTTTTTTTATTTATAGGGTAGCTTTTTAGTTACACTTTTGAAAAATAAAAATCTACCATTTTCCTAATAAATGTAAAATTTTTAGAATTTTTTTTTCCTTACTATATAAAATTTTCTTTAATTGTTTTTTTTTATTTATAGGGTAGCTTTTTAGTTACACTTTTGAAAAATAAAAATCTACCATTTTCCTAATAAATGTAAAATTTTTAGAATTTTTTTTTCCTTACTATATAAAATTTTCTTTAATTGTTTTTTTTTATTTATAGGGTAGCTTTTTAGTTACACTTTTGAAAAATAAAAATCTACCATTTTCCTAATAAATGTAAAATTTTTAGAATTTTTTTTTCCTTACTATATAAAAAAAAACAATTAAAGAAAATTTTATATAGTAAGGAAAAAAAAATTCTAAAAATTTTACATTTATTAGGAAAATGGTAGATTTTTATTTTTCAAAAGTGTAACTAAAAAGCTACCCTATAAATNAAAAAAAAAACAATTAAAGAAAATTTTATATAGTAAGGAAAAAAAAATTCTAAAAATTTTACATTTATTAGGAAAATGGTAGATTTTTATTTTTCAAAAGTGTAACTAAAAAGCTACCCTATAAATAAAAAAAAAACAATTAAAGAAAATTTTATATAGTAAGGAAAAAAAAATTCTAAAAATTTTACATTTATTAGGAAAATGGTAGATTTTTATTTTTCAAAAGTGTAACTAAAAAGCTACCCTATAAATAAAAAAAAAAACAATTAAAGAAAATTTTACTGAAAATAATTTAAAATATAAAATATTAAATTTGGAGTTTAAAAATAATTAATATAATTTTTTCTGAATTAATATAATTTTTTCTGAATTAATATAATTTTATATAATATAGAAATAAAATTTAATTTTAACATAAAAAAAATAATTTTCTGTTTTAGTATTAAATTAAAAAAAATAAATTAAAATTTTTATTAATTAAAATATTTCTTTTTAAATTAAAGTAAAAAAAAATTTTACCTTTTGTATCAGGGATAGTCAAAAAAAATAAAAAATTTTTGTTCTCGAACAAAATAGAAATAAATATAAAATATATTAAAAAGTATTTATTATATAAAATTTTTAAATTTATATTTAGAGATTAAATGTTAACAATATTTTTTTATCTAGTTAATTTATAATTTAATTAAATTATTTTTATTTATTAGTTAAATAAAAATATTTAATACTAAATATAAAAATAAATTATTTTGGTTAACCAAAATAATGTATAATAAAAATATAATATTTTTAATAAATAATTTTTATTATTATTTTAAATTTTAATTTTTTTTTTAAAAATAAATTTATTTAATTAAATAAATTTATTAAAAAAATAATGATTATATAAGTAATTTGTATAATTTTTTAAGAAGAATTAGGCAAAATTTTAATCAAATGTTTAACAAAAACATTTCTTATTATTATATTTAATAAGTAAAACCTACCCGGTGAATTAATTAAACGGTTATATAATAGTACTAAGGTAGCATAATAAATTGTCATTTAATTTGTGAATATAATGAAGGTTTAATGAATTAAAAACTATTTTTTAAAAAAAAAATAAAATTAATAATTAAGTGAAAAATCTTAAATAAATTTAAAAGACGATAAGACCCTATAGAACTTATTTAAAATAATAAATTTACTGGGGAAGTAAAAATAAAAACAAAACTATTTTTAATTAAAAATATAAAATAATAACCAAAATTTTGTATAAAAAGTTACCTTAGGGATAACAGCATTAATAATATAAAAAGTACTTATTTAAATATTTTTTAATGACCTCGATGTTGAATTAAAATAAATTAATAAAGTAAAAGTTAAATTATATTAGGTCTGTTCGACCTTTAATATTTTACATGATTTGAGTTCAAACCGACGTAAGTTAGGTTGGTTTCTATCTTTAAAATAAAAAATTTTATTAGTACGAAAGGACCATAAAATATATTTTAAATATTAATTTATTTTCTATTTTGACAGAAAAATGTAATGAATTTAGGATTCATAAATATATGAATTCTTCATATAAATAGAAATGTTTTTAAAAAAAAAAAAATATTTCTTAAATTTATCATTTTTTCTAATATTATTAGGAGTATTAATAGGGTTAAATAGTGTATCTTGATTAATAATATGATTAAGGATAGAAATTACCCTTATATTTTTTATTCCTCAAATAATATTAAAAAAAAGAATAATTGAAAGATTTTCTTGTTTAAAATATTTTATTTTTCAATGTTTAGGTTCTATTTTTTTTATTTTAGGTTCATTAAACTTTTTTATTTTTAATATTTTTGGATTATTTTTAAAATTAGGATTATTTCCAAGTCATTTTTGAATATTATCAGTTTCAAAAAGTTTAAATTGAGTTAATTTTATATTTTTAATAACTATCCAAAAAATTTTACCTTTAATATTTTTAATTTTTAATATAAAAATTACTATATTTTTTTTTTTTATTTTAATTTTCTTTAATTCTTTAGTTGGTAATTTAGGTAGTTTAAATCAAATAGACTTACGATTATTAATAACTTTTTCTTCAATAAATCACATAACGTGAATAATTATTTCAACAATATTTAATATATATTTTTTTTATATATATTTTATATTTTATTTTGTATTAATATATTTTATATTTTTATTTTTTAATAAAATAAAAATTTTTTTTTTATTTCAAATTTTTTATTTAAAAAATTTTAAATTAAAATTTAATTATTTATTTGTATTTATATTATTTTTTTCTTTCATAGGATTTCCTCCATTTATAGGATTTTTATTAAAATTAATTTCCATAATATCTTTATCTAATTTTTATTTTTTTTTATTTATATTTTTTATATTAATACAAAATTTGTTTATTTCGTTTTCTTATATTCGAGTGATAATTTATTTATTTTTAAATATTTCACGATCTATAAAAATAAATAAATTTAATTTAAAAAAATATTTTAATTTAATTTATTTTATTGTATTTTTAATGTTATTTTAAATAAGTGCCTGAATTTTTAAAGGGTTATCTTGATATGATAAATTATGTTTAACAAACCTTATTTATAAAATTTCTGTAATAAGCTAAATACACCAAGCTATTAAACTTTTAATTTAATAATGAAATATAAATTTCTTATAGATAATTATAGTTTAAAAACATTTCTTTTACAAAGAAAAATTAAATTTTATATAAAAATTTTAATTATAAAGGTAAGATCAGCTAAATAAAAGCTATTGGATTCATAATCCAAAAATGATGTAAATCTTTTACTTCTTAAAATATTAAGTTATTTAAAACTAAAAATTTTCAAAATTTTAAAAAAGAATGTATTCTTATATTTTTCTAATATGACAGAAAAATGTAATGAATTTAAGATTCATAAATGAATATATATATTCTATTAGAAAATATATTTAGTATAATATATTTAATACTTTTATTTTCCAAATAAATAATTTCTTATAAAGAAAATATATAAATTATAAATAAAATAGAAAATTTAATTAAATCTTATATAATATTGAAATGTCATTTCAAAATTGTTTATTCAAACAATTTTCGCTAAGATTTAATTTTAGTCTTTATATTAAATAAAAAAAAATATGCATATAAATTTAAACTAGATTTTAATATTAAATTTAGTATAAAATATTTTATAATTAAGGAAACTTAAATAAATTTTTTATTTTCAAATTTTTGTGCCAGAAGTTTCGGTTAAACAAATAATTAATTAATATTATTAGTTATTATAAAAAATTAAATTAAGAAAAAATTTATTTTATTTTTAGTAAAATAAAAAGAATAATATTATTTCTTTAAAAATTTAATTTATAAAATATAAATTAAGTACTAGGATTAGATACCCTATTAAAATTTATAAAAAAAACTAAGTTATTAAAATTTAAGTATTTAAAATTAAAAAAGATGGCAGTATAATAACTTAATTAGAGAATTTTGTTTATAAATTGATAATACACAAAATACCTTACTTTATTTTTTATTTATTTATTTCCGTTTTAAGAATTAATATAAAATTTAATTTATAAAAAAATTAAATTTTATAATTCAGGTCAATATATAGTTTATAATAAAGTTTAAATGAAATACATTAAAAAAATTAAAATGAATTGAATTATTAAATTTTACATGAAATAGAATTTAAAAGTAATAAAATTTTAGAATAATTTTATGAATAAGTTATACTATATGTACAAATCGCCCGTCATTCTTATAAATTAGACAAGTCGTAACATAGTAAATGTATTGGAAAATGTATTTAGATAAAATAAAGTGTCTGATAAAAGTATTAAACTGTAATTTTAAAAATGAGTAAACACTCCTTTATTTATTATTTTGTTATATTAATTAATAAAAGGATAATAATTTAAAGAAAAATATTTATTTAGCAAATAAAAATTATTAAAATTTAATTTATCTTTCTTTTAAGAAATCATATTAATGTATATAGTTTCGACCTATATTAAGATAAATATCCATTTATCTCTTAAATTTAATTTTATAGAAATTTTATTTTTTAAAAATTAAAAAATCAAATAAATAAATAAATAATTCATTTAAAAAAAATCAAAAAAAATAAATAATAGTTATTAATTGTCTTAAAAAAATATAAGGTTGTTCAATTGGTTTAGAACCTAATAAAGTTAATATAAAAAAAACAGAAATAAAAAATCAAAAAAAATAAATATTTAAGGTATAAAATTGTAATCCTTTTATTTTTCTTTTTTTTTTAAATGGTAAAAAAATAAAAATTAAAATAGATATAATTAATATTAATACCCCTCCTAATTTATTAGGAATAGATCGTAAAATTGCATAAGCAAATAAAAAATATCATTCAGGTTGAATATGAACTGGAGTAATTATTGAATTAGCTAAAATAAAATTATCAGGATCTCCTAATATATAAGGATAAAAACAAATAATAAAAAAAATTACAATAAAAAAAATTAAAAAACCTAATAAATCTTTTAATATAAAAAATGGATTAAATCGAATTTTTTTATAATTTCTATTAATTCCTAAATTATTATTAGATCCTGATGTGTGTAAAAATATTAAATGTAAAATTACTATAAATATTACTAAAAAAGGTAAAATAAAATGAAATACGAAAAAACGATTTAAAGTTGGATTATCTACTGAAAATCCTCCTCAAAGTCAAATAACTAATAAGTTTCCTAAATAAGGAATAGCTGATAATAGATTAGTAATTACAGTTGCTCCTCAAAATGATATTTGCCCTCAAGGTAACACATAACCTAAAAAAGCAGTTGCTATAACTAGAAATAAAATAGTAATTCCAACACATCAAGTTATTAAAAAATAATAAGATATATAATATAAACCTCGACCAATATGAAGGTATAAACAAATAAAAAATATTGAAGCCCCATTAGTATGAATAATTCGAATTATTCATCCTCAATTTACATCTCGTCTAATGTGAATAACTCTTAAAAAAGCATTAAAAACATTTGGAGAATATTGTATAGCTAAAAAAATTCCAGAAACAACTTGAATTATTAAACATAATCCTAATAATGAACCAAAGTTTCATATAAAAGAAATATTTAATGGAGTTGGTAAATGAAAAAAAGAATTTTTAAAAATTTTTAATAAATCTATTTTTTTTATATTAAATAAAGTCATTTATATTCTTGTTATAGTGCCTTTATCCTTTATTAAATAAATTAAATTAATAATACAAATTAAACTTAAAAAAATATAAGAAATTAAAAATAAAATAGAACTTGAATTATATTCTAAAAAAAAAAAAGTTAAACCTGAAAAATCTTTTTGACAAAAAAAAATAAAAGTATCATTAAAAAAAGATTCTTTAAAATTAAAAATAATATAAAATATAATAAAAAAATAAAAAAATAAAAAAAAATACTTAATATTTAATATAGAAAAAATTTCAGTAGAAATTAAACTAATATTATATAAAAATAAAATTAAAATACCTCCTAAAAACATTAGAAACAAAATATAAGAATTTCAAGAAGAAAAAGAGAATAAGCTTACAAACACGCATAAAAAAATAGTGTTTAAAATTAATATTAAACCTATAATTAAAGGATGTTTTAAAAAAATAAAAAAAATTATAATAAATAGAAATAAACATAAAAAGAAAAAGATTATATTCATATATTTATAACTTTAGTTTAGTATTTTTAATTTACAAAATTAATATTTTATTTAAATTATATAAATAATAAATAGAATAAATGACTTTATTAATTATAATAATATTTTTATCTTTAATATTCTCATTTTTAAAGAATTATATTCATTTTATAAATATACTTATTATTTTTGAATGTTTTATTTTATTAGTATTTTTTAGTTTAGTTAATTATGAAGAAATTTATATATTGATTATTTTTTGTGTATTTTCAGTTTGTGAAAGATCTTTAGGTTTAACTTTAATAATTATTATAATCCGTTGTAATAGAAATGATTTTTGTTCTTTAAAATTCCTGACTTGTTAATAATAATATTTTTTTTAATTCATCCTTTTTTAAAATTTTGAAAATTAAGTTTAAATTTAATTTTTATATCTTTTATTTTTATAATATTTTCTTTAAACTATTTTTTTAGAAATTTAACTATAAATTTAGGATGTGATATTTTAAGATTATTTATAATTGTATTATTAATTTTCATTTTTTCTTTATCAATTTTATCAAGAAAAAATATTATAATATTATCTAATTATTTTTTATTATTTTTAATTTTATTTAAAATTCTTTTATTTTTCTTTAGAACTATAAATTTAATAATTTTTTATATTCTTTTTGAATTTAGGTTAATTCCAATAATATTAATAATTTTAGGTTGAGGTATAAAAGTTGAACGAATTCAAGCAGGAATATACTTTTTATTTTACACTATATTTTCTTCTTTACCATTTTTATATAAATTAATTTTTTATTTTTATTTTATTTCATCTAATTTTATATTTTTAGTTAATAATAATTTAATGTTTTTTAACAATTTTTTTTTTATTTTTTTTTTTTCTTTTGCTTTTTTAGTAAAAATACCTATTTTTTTATTTCATTTATGATTACCTAAAGCTCATGTAGAAGCTCCTGTAAGAGGTTCTATAATTTTAGCTGGAATTTTACTTAAATTAGGAGGTTATGGTTTAATACGAATTATAATAATTTTAATAGAATTAATGTTTAATTATTCTTATTTTTTCATTTCATTTAGATTATGAGGAGGTTTAATTATTAGATTTTCTTGTTTAAATTTATTAGATTTAAAAATAATTGTAGCTTTTTCTTCTATTTCTCATATAAGAATATTAATTGCAGGATTATATAGAATAAATAAATTAGGAATATATGGTTCTTTTTTAATTATAATTTCTCATGGATTAACATCCTCGGGTCTTTTTATATTAGTAAATATTTTTTATGAACGAACTCATTCCCGAAGCTTAATTTTAAATAAAGGTTATATTAATATTTCACCTAATTTAAGATTATTTTCTTTTTTAATCATTTCATCAGGAATAGCTTCTCCTCCTTCTATTAATTTATTAAGAGAATTTATTTTATCTTATTCAATTTTCTTTATATTTATCTTTTATTTTATTATTTTATTTTTTTTAATGTTAATCAGGGTAGGATATTCTATATATTTTTATTCTTTCAATCAACATGGAAAATTATTTAAAGGAATATATTTTTTTAATATTATTTATATATCAGAATTTTTAATTATTTTTTTACATTGATTACCTGCAAATATTTTAATTTTAAAAAGAGAATTTTTAACTTTATATTTTTAATTATAATATTTTAAATAAAATATTGTTTTGCAAAAACAAAGTTAACTTTATAGTTTTATAATTTTTGAATAATTAACATATAAAATGTATATATTTTGAAAATATAAAAAAAATTAAATAATTTATTATTCTTTAATATAAAATCTTATTAGTTTAAATAAAATATTAATTTGTGATATTAAAGATAAAATTTTTATAAGATATTTATTAATTATAAAATTATATTTATATTTTCAATATAATGCTTTTTTTTAAGCTAAATAAATTTTAAACTAAAATTTTGTATTAATTTATAAATTAAATAATTAAATTAAATAATTTATATGAAAATAAAACTAATTAACAAAAATAATATAATATTAACTTTTTTTATTTTTTTAATTATTTTAAGATTTTCTTGTTTTTATATATTTATTTATTTTTTAAATAAAAAATTAATAATTTTTTTGAAATTAGAAATTATAATTATCAATACAAATTCTATTGAAATAATTATTTATTTTGATTGAATATCTTTTTCTTTTTTATCTGTAGTTTTTTTTATTTCTAGTATAGTAAGATTATATTCTATAGAATATATAACCTTTAAAAAAAATTATTTTATTATTTTAATTTTTTTATTTGTATTTTCTATAATAATATTAATTTTAACAATTAATATAATAAGTATTTTAATTGGTTGAGATGGTTTAGGTTTAGTTTCTTATATTTTAATTATTTTTTTTCAAAGTGATAAATCAAAAAATTCAGGTATACTAACTTTAATATTAAATCGAATTGGTGATATTTTAATTATTTTTTCTTCTTGAATTTTATTTTGTATTGGAGGATTAAATTTTTTATTTTTTTATAATATTTCTAATAAAATGATTACTTTATTTATTATTTTAGCATCAATAACTAAAAGAGCACAAATTCCTTTTAGATCATGACTTCCTGCTGCAATAGCAGCACCTACTCCAGTTTCTTCATTAGTTCATTCTTCAACTTTAGTAACTGCAGGGATTTATTTAATAATTCGATTTAATAATTATTTTTATATAAATTTAATATTTATAAAATTTATTTTAATTTTTAGATCTTTAACTATATTTATATCTGGTTTAAGAGCAAATTATGAAATAGATTTAAAAAAAATTATTGCTCTTTCTACTTTAAGTCAATTAGGATTAATAATAATAATTTTATCAATAAATTTAATTATACTTTCTTTTTTTCATATAATTACTCATGCTTTATTTAAAGCTTTACTTTTTTTATGTTCAGGAATTATATTACATAATTTAAAAAATAATCAAGATATTCGATATATAGGAATAATAATTAAATTTATACCATATACAGTTATGTGTTTTAATATTGCTAATTTATCATTATGCGGTTTCATTTTTTTAAGAGGTTTCTTTTCTAAAGATTTAATTATTGAAAATTTTATTTTAGATAATAAAAATTTATTAATTTTTATTATTTTATTAGTTTCTACTTCTTTAACTGTTAGATATACTTTTCGATTAATTTATTATTTATCTTTTATAAATATAAATTCTTTTTTATTACTTAAAATTAAAGAAAATATAATTTTTAGACTTGTACTATTATTTATAACTTTTTTATCTGTAGTTATAGGTTTTTTTTATAATTTAACTATATTTATAGTTTTTTTTGAACCTTTTTTTAGATTTTATATAAAAATAATTATTCCATTTATTTTGATTAATGGTGTTATTATAATAATTATTTTTATTAAAAAAAAAAATTATTTTATATTTTCTTTATGATTTTTAAACTATTCTATAATTATATTAAAGAATATCCCAGAAAATTTAATTAATAAATCTTTTTATTCTTCTAATTTTGGATTTTTTGAATTAATTGGAAGGCAGGGTATATATAAATATTTAATAAATTTATCACGTTTAAACAGAAAATATTTTTTAATTAATTTTAAATTATTGTTTTTAACAAGTTTATTAATTTTTAATTTTTTAATTTAATATTATATATTTGTAAATTTTATAATTATTTTTATAATGAAAATATAATGTTTTATTTAAACTATACAAATAAAATTAGATAAAAAACATTAAAATGCTTATTTAAAGTTAGAAACTTTCTTTTTATTTTATCATTTAATTGGAATTAATTTCAATTTTATTATTAACAATAATATACCTCTAATTTGGTTTCAATTAATATAATCAATTTAATGATCCTAAAAACCATTCATGAAATAAACCCCATATTAAAATAAATAAAAATATAAATATTAATATTATTCATATTATAGAATTTATTATAAGTACTCTAAAAATAAATGGAATTAAAATAATAATTTCAATATCAAAAATTAAAAAAATAATTCTAATTAAAAAAAAACGTAAAGAAAAAGGATTTCGAGGAAAATTTATTAAATTAAAACCACATTCAAAAGGTGATAATTTTTCTCAATTTTTTAAAGTTTTAATAGAAATAAAAAAAGATAAACAAATTAAAAAAAAAGAAATTAAGAAAATCAAAGTTATAAATTTAATCATTAAAGTAATATTTTAATTTAACCTCCAATAATATAAACAAATAAATATAAAAATAATCAAACTACATCTACAAAGTGTCAATATCAAATTGCAGCTTCAAATCCAAAATGATGATTTTTTGAAAAATGATTTTTTAAAGAACGAAAATAAATAATTAATAAAAATAAAGTTCCAACAATAACATGGATTCCATGGAATCCAGTTATTATATAAAATGTAGAGCCAAAAACTGAATCTGAAATACAAAAAAAAGATTCTATATATTCATATGATTGAATTATTGTAAAATAAATTCCTAATAAACAGGTGAAAAGTAACCTAATTTTATATTCTTTTTTTTTTATTAATAATCTATAATGAGATCAGGTTACTGAAAACCCTGATAATAATAAAATTATAGTATTTAAAAGGGGAATTTCAATAGGATTAAAAAAAATAATTCCTTTAGGAGGTCAAATTAATCCTAATTCTATATCTGGAGATAACCTTATATGAAAAAAAGATCAAAAAAAAGAAAAAAAAAAAAGAAGTTCTCTAATAATAAATAAAATTATTCCTATTTGTAATCCTTTTAAAACTTTTAAAGTATGAAATCCTTGTCAAGTTCTTTCTCGTACAACATCTCGTCATCATTGAAAAGTAATTAAAATTGTACATAATATTCCTAATAAATTTTGATAATTATTAAAACCATTAAACCAATCAACTATACCAAAAATTATAGTAAAAATTCTTAATGAACCTAAAATAGGTCATGGACTAATTGAAACTAAATGAAAAGGATGATTAAATATAGTCATTATTATTTATATTAATTTAATGTCTTAAAGGTTCTCTTAAATATAAAGTTCTTAATGAAGAAATAACAAAAGATTGAACAAAACAAACTATTATTTCTAATAAAAAAATTGGAATTATAATAATATAAATTATTAATTTAGATAATAATATTATATTTTCTGCAGGTCTTAATAAAATTTCTATTAAAATATGTCCAGAAACGATATTTGCTGTTAAACGAATAGATAATGTTATAGGCCGAATAATTATTCTAATTATTTCAATTATTACTAAAATTGGAGATAAAATATTAGGAGAACCTGATGGAGTTAAATGTCTAAATATATTATTAGAAAATTTAATTCATCCTATTAAAAAAAATACAAAAAAAAAAACAAGTGAAAAGTATAAATTTATATTAAGTTGACTAGTTAAAGTAAATGAATAAGGAAATATACCAAAAATATTAAATTGTAAAATATATAAAAAAAAAGTAATATAAATTAAAACTCCACCATACAATTTTTTTCCTATTAATAATAAAAATTCTTTTTTTAAAAAAAAAACAATATTTATAACAATATATAAATATCGAGAATTAAAATATCAAAACTTTATTGGAAAAAAAAATACTAAATTTAAAATAATTAAATTAAATAAAATGAAATTTCTACCTCTATAAAAATCAAATGAACTAAATAAATTTATTTTTATTTTAAAAAAAAAAATTTAATTAAATAAACAAAAAATACAAAAAAAAAAACAAGTCTTAAAAAAAATCAGTTTAAATAAAAAGTTTGTGGTATAAAAATTAAATTAAAAATTCAATCTGAAAAGGTATATATGCATGTAAAGGTCCACATAATTCAGTACAATAACCATTTAATAAACCTACATTATATCTAAATATTTCTAAAGTATTTAATCGTCCAGGAATAGCATCAACTTTTAAACCTCCATCTGGAAATCCTACAGAATGAATTACATCTTGAGATGTAATTAACATTAAAGAAGGAGTATTAATAGGAATAAAAATATGATTTGAAGTGTCTACATTACGTATAAAATAATTATTTTCTAAAGTTAAAATATAAGAATTTAATATTTTATCTTTAAATTCAATTGTTCAATATCATTGATTTCCTGTTAATTTAAATGAAAAAATTTCACCAAATAATTTTTCTCTTATATATAAAGCTTTTATTGAAAAAATTAAAAATAATCTTAAGAGAAAAATAGGAAATAAAAAAAATAAAAATTCTATAACATGACTAATAATCACTTTAGAAGTTCAGAATGAAATTAAAAAATAAAATAAAAAAGATAATAAAAAAAAAATAAAAATTAAATATATTATAATTATATTATAATATATTTCTAATACTTCTCCTATAATATTATTAGGTTCAAATCAAATATCTCGATAAAAATTTAAAATATTATATTTATTAATTTTTAATTAATACCTTAAATTTCAAAAATTTATATGCATATAAACAATTAAATATAAATTTGAAGTAATTTTAAAAGTTTCTCAAAATCCATGATTTTCAACTGGTTTAATTAAAAATCATTCTATATATGATGAAATTCTTAATATAAATAATGTTTTACGATGATAAATCAATCTTTCTATTAAAATTATTAAAAAAAAATAAATTCTTACTACAGAAATTATAGATCCTATACTTGAAATTCTATTTCAAAATATAAAAAAATCAGGGTAATCAATATATCGACGTGGAAATCCATTTAATCCTAAAAAATGTTGTGGAAAAAAAGTTAAATTTACTCCTAAAAAAATTATAAAAAATTGAATTTTTAATATAAATTCATTTAAAATGAGATTAACTATTAAAGGATACCAAAAAATAAAACCAGAAAAAATAGCAAAAGCAGCACCTATAGATAAAACATAATGAAAGTGAGCAACAACATAATATCTATCATGAAGTATAATATCTAAACACGAATTAGATAAAATTACCCCTGTTAAACCTCCTAAAGTAAATAAAAAAATAAAACCTAATCTTCATAAATTAGTAGATTTAAATATTTTTTTTTTTAAGGAACCTCTAATAGTTGATAATCATCTAAATACTTTAACACCAGTAGGAACAGCAATTACTATAGTTGCTGCTGTAAAATAAGCTCGTGTATCAATATCTATTCCAATAGTAAATATATGGTGAGCTCATACAATAAATCCTAAAAATCCAATAGATAATATTGCATAAATTATACCTAAATTTCCAAAACAACTCTTTTTTCCTACTTCATGAGAAATAACTTGAGATACAATTCCAAATCCTGGTAAAATTAAAATATAAACTTCAGGATGACCAAAAAATCAAAATAAATGTTGATATAATGTAGGATCACCTCCTCCTGAAGGATCAAAATAACTAGTATTTAAATTTCGATCAACTAATAATATAGTTAAAGCACCTGCTAAAACAGGTAATGATAATAATAGAAGTAAAGCAGTTACGATTACTGATCATACAAATAAAGTAAAATATTCTATATTTATATTAGATATATTAAAAATAGTAGAAATAAAATTAATTGAACCTAATAAAGAAGATACTCCTGCAATATGTAAAGAAATAATAGTTATATCAATTGAAGTTCCTCTAGTTAATGAAGATAAAGGAGGATAAACAGTTCATCCTGTACCTGTCCCTTCTTCAATTAATATTCTTGTTAATAATAAAAATAAAGAAGGAGGTAATAATCAAAATCTTATATTATTTATTCGAGGATAACATATATCAGGTCTTCCTAGTATAATAGGAACTAATCAATTTCCAAAACCCCCTATTATAATAGGTATAATAGTAAAAAAAATTATTATAAAAGCATGATTAGTAACAATAACATTATAAGATTGTCCAGATAAAAAAATATTACCAGGCTGAATTAATTCTAAACGAATAATTAATCTTATAAATAATCCACAAATTCCAGATCATAATCCAAATAAAAAATATATTATTCCAATATCTTTATGATTTGTAGAAAAAAATCATTTTAT